CATTTAGAAGAGGAACCTTACAAAGATCGTATTGATTCTTATCAAAGAAAGACAGGATTAACTGAGGCTGTTCAAACAGGCACAGGTCGACTAAATGGTATTCCCGTAGCAATTGGGATTATGGATTTTCAGTTTATGGGGGGTAGTATGGGATCGGTAGTTGGCGAGAAAATCACCCGTTTGATCGAATATGCTACCAATCAATTTTTACCTCTTATTTTAGTGTGTGCTTCTGGAGGAGCACGCATGCAAGAAGGAAGTTTGAGCTTGATGCAAATGGCTAAAATATCTTCCGCTTTATATGATTATCAAGTAAATAAAAAGTTATTTTATGTATCAATCCTTACATCTCCTACTACTGGTGGGGTAACAGCTAGTTTTGGTATGTTGGGGGATATCATTATTGCTGAACCCAATGCCTACATTGCATTTGCGGGTAAAAGAGTAATTGAACAAACATTGAATAAAACAGTACCTGAGGGCTCACAAGCGGCTGAATATTTATTCCATAAGGGCCTATTCGATCCAATCGTACCGCGTAATCTTTTAAAAGGCGTTCTGAATGAGTTATTTCAGCTCCATGCTTTCTTTCCTCTGAATCAAAATTCAATCAAGTAGATGCTTAATAAAAAAAAGAAAAAAATAGAAATTATTTTTTTTGTGTGTAGAACAAGTAGTTATTTAGTTTATAGAAATCAAAGTAAAAATCAAATCCGAAGAATTGATTTTTACTTTGATAACATTTGGTAACATAAGATTTAATTGTAAAAAGAATTATGCGAATAATTTTTTTTTACCGATATTCCTGATTACTAATCAGGAAACCTCTATCAAACAAAAAAAGAAAGAATTCTCTCTTCCGCGAAATGAAAATTAGGCAAGGCGAATAAAACGAGAATTTCACGTTCCCTTCTTATGTGTATATAATTCACATATAGAAAATTGAAAAGTATAGAAAGAGGCAAGATTCTATATTTTTTGAGAATCCCCAGTTTTACTAATAATCCCTATTATCGGATCGAATTATAACAAATTTTTCGGGAATTTGTAAAAAACTCTTTCTTTATTTTATTCAAGTTTATTAAATTTTTAGACAAAAACAAGATAATAAAAAAGGAGATTCTCGTACATATATATAATATTTAATGTAGAATATATAATATAATATATATTTAATGTAGAATTTAATGTAGAAAGGTGAAAAATTCTATTTAGTTAGTTCTACATTCCTTGTTTTATTATATTTTTATATTTCTAACTTATTTTATTATATTTATAAAATTTAAAATTATATTTCTAAATTTTTCTCTTTTTTTTATATATTTTTATTTATATATTTATTATTCTTTAAATATATTTATTATTCTTTAATATTTATTATTCTTTATATATTTATTATTCTTATTCTATTTTTTATTATTATATTTATATTACTTTATTACTTTATATATATTATGTACTCACATATACTCACTTAGTTTAGCTATACTTAGTATAATTATATATAAATTATAATGATTATACGAGACCTTTATAACAATAACAGGTACAAATATTAAATCCAGGTATCCATTTTATGACAACTCTCAATACCTTACCCTCTATTTTGGTGCCTTTAGTGGGCCTAGTATTTCCGGCAATTGCGATGGCTTCTTTATTTCTTCATGTTCAAAAAAACAAGATTTTTTAGATATAGATATGATGGGGCCAAATCTCATCTATTTTTTTTTCAAGACTTAGACTTAGACCATAACACAGATATCTTTTTATTAGAATAAAATATTTGATGTGGTTTCCCCCGAGCATAAGCTATTATGCATGCGCAAACATGATATATGCGTAAATGAATTATAGCTATTTGAAAAAAATCGGGATCGAGGCGAATGTCTGAAATGTAAAGTTAATGTATCCATATGTAGATATCTATAGGGAATCATACGAAGTGGATGTTATTATTTTAGATCTAAGCAATTCGATGAATTACTCCGAAAAGTTCACATCGGAATAGTGCTAGTTGATGAGAGTTACTTCGGAAACACACAAAAAAAGTCAAATTCATTTGGGTTATTCTCTCAATTTCAATAAAATGCAACTAGATCTAGTATGAATTGGCGATCAGAACATATATGGATAGAACTTATAGCGGGGTCTCGAAAAACAAGTAATTTCTGCTGGGCCTTTATCCTTTTTTTAGGTTCATTAGGGTTTTTATTTGTTGGAATTTCCAGTTATCTTGGTAGGAATTTTATATCTTTATTTCCGTCTCCACAAATCATTTTTTTTCCACAGGGGATCGTGATGTCTTTCTACGGGATTGCGGGTCTCTTTATTAGCTCCTATTTGTGGTGCACAATTTCGTGGAATGTAGGTAGTGGTTATGATCGATTCGATAGAAAAGAAGGAATAGTGTGTATTTTTCGTTGGGGATTTCCTGGAAAAAATCGTCGCATCTTACTTCAATTCCTTATGAAAGACATCCAGTCCATCAGAATAGAAGTTAAAGAGGGTATTTATGCTCGTCGTGTCCTTTATATGGAAATCAGAGGCCATGGGGCTATTCCCTTGACTCGTACTGATGAGAATTTGACTCCACGAGAAATTGAGCAAAAAGCTGCTGAATTGGCTTATTTCTTGCGTGTACCAATTGAAGTATTTTGAAAAATGAACTGAAAATAGTGAATGCTTTTTTTTTTTTTCAAAAAATTTTATATTTTGATAGAAAGAGAGTTCTTTCCTTTCAAAATCCGAATAATATTCATTACTTGAAGGGGCGCTTTTGTGCATTTATTTATCGAAAGGAGGCACTTTCTTCGAATTTTAGCAAATGATACATTTGAAAACAATATCTTTAGTCGAATTGGAAGTGCGAATTTGAAGTGGACTCTTTCTTATTCCATTTCTGTATTATTTCTAAATTCAAGTACTAACCACTGAATCATACACACAAAAAAGCAGGGAATAGATTCATGGGCTCGATGACTTGTAATAGAACCTATCCTTGATATGAATATTAGTTAATATCATATGGAGTCGACGAATGAGGTGAGTTTATTAAAAATTCAAAGACGAAAAAATGGCAAAAAAGAAAGCATCCATTCCCCTTCTATATTTTGCATCTATAGTATTTTTGCCCTGGTGTATCTCTCTCTCATTTACTAAAAGTCTGGAATCTTGGGTTACTAATTGGTGCGATACTAGGCAATCCGAAATTTTCTTGAATGATATTCAAGAAAAGAGTATTATAAAAAAATTAATAGAATTAGAGGAACTCTTCCTCCTGGACGAAATGATAAAGGAATACCCGGAAACACATCTAGAAAAGCTTCGTATCGGAATCTACAAAGAAACGATCCAATTGATCAAGATACACAATGCAGATTGTATCCATACGATTTTTAACTTTTCGACAAATATAATCTGTTTCGTTATTCTAAGTGGTTATTCTATTCTAGGTAATGACGAACTTGTTATTCTTAACTCTTGGGTTCAAGAATTCCTATATAACTTAAGCGGCACAATAAAAGCTTTTTCAATTCTTTTATTAACTGATTTATGTATAGGATTCCATTCGCCCCACGGTTGGGAACTAATGATTGGCTCTATCTACAAAGATTTTGGATTAGCTCATAACGATCAAATTATATCCGGTCTTGTTTCCACTTTTCCGGTCATTCTAGATACAATTTTTAAATATTGGATCTTCCGTTATTTAAATCGTGTATCTCCCTCACTTGTAGTGATTTTTCATTCAATGAATGACTGAAAAATGATTCACTGATCAAATTATAATGGTTGTTACTTTGTACATAAGCAAAACATTAAAAATTGTACTTATTCTTTCTACTCATACAAGGGATTCCTCCTATATTCCATTAACATTTTTTTAGTAAATAGCAGAATCATAGATAGGGAACTATACTAGACTAGGAACCTACCTAATTTTATTGTATAAATTTTCGATACCAATGATTGAACCATGCAAACTATAAATACCCTTTTTTCTTGGATAAAGGAAGAGATTACTCGATACATTTCCATATCGCTCATAATATATATAATAGCTAGGGCACCTATTTCAAATGCATATCCCGTTTTTGCACAGCAGGGTTATGAAAATCCACGAGAAGCGACTGGCCGTATTGTATGTGCCAATTGCCATTTAGCTAATAAACCCGTGGATATCGAGGTTCCACAAGCGGTACTTCCTGATACTGTATTTGAAGCAGTTGTTCGAATTCCTTATGATATGCAACTGAAACAAGTTCTTGCTAATGGAAAAAAGGGGGCTTTGAATGTGGGGGCTGTTCTTATTTTACCTGAGGGGTTTGAATTAGCCCCCCCCGATCGTATTTCGCCCGAGATTAAAGAAAAGATAGGCAATCTGTCTTTTCAGAACTATCGCCCTAATAAAAAAAATATTCTTGTGATAGGTCCTGTTCCTGGTCAGAAATATAGCGAAGTCACCTTTCCTATTCTTTCCCCAGACCCCGCTACTAAGAAAGATGTTCACTTCTTAAAATATCCCATATACGTAGGCGGGAACAGGGGAAGGGGTCAGATTTATCCCGACGGTAGCAAAAGTAACAATAATGTTTATAATGCTACAGCAGCGGGTATAGTAAGCAAAATTATACGAAAAGAAAAAGGAGGATACGAAATAAACATAGTGGATGCATCGGATGGACGTCAAGTGGTTGATATTATCCCCCCAGGACCGGAACTTCTTGTTTCAGAGGGCGAATCTATCAAACTTGATCAACCATTAACGAGTAATCCTAATGTGGGTGGATTTGGTCAGGGGGATGCGGAAATCGTACTTCAAGATCCATTACGTGTCCAAGGCCTTTTGTTCTTCTTGGCATCTGTTATTTTGGCACAAATATTTTTGGTTCTTAAAAAGAAACAGTTTGAGAAGGTTCAATTGTCCGAAATGAATTTCTAGATCCGCGGATTTATCAACATAAAGTTTGTAAAAAGAACCAAATTTTTGTTGGCAATTA